GGAGGGGCTAATTCAAAACCCTCTGGTAAAATAAGAACAGCCCCTACATTCAAAGCCCCTTTTTTACCATTAGCAAGAACTTGTTTGAGTTGCATATCATAAGGAATTCGAACAACTGCTTCAAATACAGTATCGGGAAGTACCGCTTGCGGAACCTCAATATCCACTGGTTTATTAGCTAAATGGCAATTGGCGCATACAATACGTCCAGTCGCTTCTCGTGGATTTTCATAACCCTGCTGTGCAAAAATGGGATATGCATTTGAAATGGATGTACGAGTTATGATATATATCATGAGCGATACGGAAATAGATCGAGTAATCTGTTCCTTTATCCAAGAAAAAGTATTTCTAGTTTGCATGGTCCAACCATTGATCCCGAAAATGTCTACAATAAATTGGGGTAGGTCACTAATGGAGTTTCCTATCCACGATTCTGTTATTTACTGGAATAATTTGACTGGATTAATATATAGGATGAATCTCAGGGATAGGTAGAAAGATAAAGAGTAAGTACGATTTTCAATGCTTTGCTTATGTACAACTGCAAAGTAAGAAACATTATAATTGGATTAGGTAGATAATTTTTCAGTCATTCATTGAATGATAAATCACTACAAGTGACGGAGATATGCGATTTAAATAACGGAAAATCCAATATTTGAAAATTGTATCTAGAATGACTGGAAAAGTGGAAACAAGGCCTGATATAATTTGATCATTATGAACAAATCCAAAATCCTTGTAGACAAAGCCAATCATCAGTTCCCAACCATGGGGCGAATGAAATCCGATACATAAATCAGTTAATAAAAGAAGAGAAAAAGCTTTTATTGTGTCACTTAAGTTATATAGGAATTCCTGAGTCCAAGAGTTAAGAATAACAAGTTCTTTATTACCCAAAATAGAATAACCACTTAGAATAATGAAACAGATTATATTTGTCGAGAAGTGCAAAATCGTATGAATACGACCCTCGTTGTGTATCTTGATTAATTGGATTGTTTCTTTGTGAATTCCTATACGAAGGTTTTGTAGATGTGTCTCCGAGTATTCCTTGATCATTTCCTCTAAGAAGAGGAGTTCCTCTAATTCTATGAATTTTTCTAGAATACTCTTTTCTTCAATATCATTCAAAAAAGTTTCGGATTGCCTAGTATTCCACCAATTAGTAACCCAGGATTCCAGACTTTTTTGAAATGAGAGAGAAATCCACCAGGGCAAAAATACTATAGATGCAAGATATAAAAGAGGAGTGAATGCTTTCTTTTTTGCCATTTTTTCATCTGTGAATTGTTAATGAACCCATCTCATTCGTCGACTCTATGTAATCTAATATTTCTCTCACGCATCAGTTCTATTACAAGTTATCGAACCTATGAATCTATTCACTCTTTTTTTTATTTGTGATTTCGTGGTTAGGCCTTGAATCTAGAAAAAAATACAGAAATAGACGAAAAATTCGAATGAATAAATAATCAAAAAATATTGTTTCCCTATATCTCAATTGGTCAAATTGGAAGCACATATCTCCTTTCGATGAATGCCCGGAAGAACCACTTTAAATAATCAATATGCATATTATTCAGATTTTGAGACGAAAGAACTCCTTTATCTAAAGTCTCAATTCCAACAAGTTAAAAAGGGGGGAATTTCCTTATTTCGAAATGGTTGATTATGAGATATTTCGATTTGTTTCTTATTTTTTTATTGAATTGAGTTGTTTCTATTTCGATACATATAAAAGATCCCCAAAAGAGTTTTATTTTATACTTGTTCCATATATGTCTGCTTTGACTCGAATGAATGTTCTGAAGAAACCTCAATTCAGTTATGTTATAGAAAAAGAGGATTCTTGCGTTTTTGCCCTCCTGCTGAGAAAGCATTCATTTCTCGGCGCATTTCTTAAAATACTTCAATTAAATACTTCAATTGGTACACGCAAGAAATAGGCCAATTCAGCAGCTTTTTCTTCCATTTCCCGTGGAGTAAAATTCTCATCAGTACGAGTCAATGGAATGGCTCCCTGGCCTCTGATATCCATATAAAGGACACGACGAGCATAAATACCCTCTTTCACTTCTATTCTGACGGACTGAATATCTTTTATAAGAAATCGGAGGAAGACCCGACGATTTTTTCCAGGAAATCCCCAACGAAAGATACACACTATTCCGTCTTTTCTATCAAATCGATCATAACCACTACCTACATTCCATGAAATTGTGCACCACAAATAGGAGCTAATAAAAAGACCCGCGATCCCATAGAAAGACATCACAATTCCTTGTGGAAAAAAAACTATTTGCTGAGACGGAAATAAAGATATCAAATTTCTACCAAGATAACTGGAGGTTCCAACCAACAAGAATCCTAATGAACCTAAAAAAAGGATAACAGCCCAGCAGAAATTACTTGTTTTTCGAGCCCCCGTTATAGGTTCTATCCATATATGTTCTGATCGACAACTCATACTTGATCCGGTTGCTTTTTTTGGAAT